TAAAAAATAAAAAAATATATTTTTTAGAATTCAGAAAACGGAAGAATTCTTCTTTTAGACATCTTATCTTATTCTTATTTTCTTATCTTACTTATATAATAATCTTATAATTATAATTAAGAGTCTATTTCATATTGATTAGAATAGGGACTATCAATTGTTAATTTTATATTAACTTTGAAATTCACAAATTATTCCAATATTTTAGGACTTATTTGTTTGTCGTACAAAAAAACTTTTTGAATTCCCGGTAGAAAGAGATTTCCCTAATGACAAAGCTTTTAACGCTGCCCAATATCCTTTTCTTTTCCAAATATTTTTACGAATACGCTTTTTTGATATCGAAGTACGTTTTTTTGGAACTGCCATTTTAAAATGAAGAAGTTACTCATTGTTATAGTTGGATGTGAAAGACATCTATTGTTCAAAACAAATTATTATTTCTTATTCATTATCTATATATTCATTATCTATATATATTTTTTTATCTAAATATATTTTTTTCTCTAAATAAGATAAGATTCTATAAAAAAACGAAATATAGATATGCCAAAGATCCGTGAAATTTGGATCAAAATAAAAAATTACTCGAAATAACAAAATTTTGATTCCATACACTATTCGTAAAACCTAAATTTTTTCGTTTGGAACTTTTAGTTCTCGTTGTTTATCTCTCAAAGTTCTATCTTTAGAATCTGTTATGGCATAGAAATCAAATCAATCAAACTTAATAAAATCAATAAAAAACATAAAAGACTTTTATTTTTGCTATTCTATACTTTATTTACATGTAATAAAATACTTCAAAGGCTTTGTAAACTTTTGCTTACTAAATTGAGTTTTTTAGTTTTGATAAAAAATACACCTAAATTCAATTTTAAAATTCGAGTGAGACTAGTAATAAATCTGTTAAAGGCTACGTGGTTTGATAAAAAATATATCAGTCATTTTTTATTCTTTCTCGATCAATTTATTCTTTCTCGATAAAAAGTTCATTTTAGATCTATAATCTTCTAAAATTCTAAAATTTACTAATAAATTGAAATGGAAAACAATGAATCCCATAATTGAAATGGAAAACAATGAATCACATAATGAATTAGTTAAGGAATTGAAATAAACTAACTAAAATCAAGAGTTTTTTTTTTTCATTAGACCGATGACCTTAGTTAATCCTATAATTCATATCAGCATCGAGTACTCTTTTTAGCCCAAATTTTTATCCTTGCTCTACAAATAGAAATTCTTATTATTATTACGATAATTTTAATTATCGTAATAATAATAAGAATTTCTATTTTCATTTTCTAATAAGTATTTGTTTTGTTTTTATCTGTCACTTGATCATATCATTTGACCAATTATAACTTCTTGTTTTGAATATTTGAACGATTTTGAAAAGACTCAGAATAAATACTAATTTAAAATTATTAAATAAGTTAGTGCATATATTGATTTTTTATTTACTTTTTCGAAAGAGGTAAAATCCGGTGAGTCGGAAACAATTAATTAAGAATAAAAACTTTTTTTATGGAACAGATATATCAATATGCGTGGATAATACCTTTTCTTCCCCTTCCAGTTCCTATGTTAATAGGGTTGGGACTTCTTCTTTTTCCGACGGCAACAAAAAGTCTTCGTCGTATGTGGGCTTTTCAAAGCGTTTTATTGTTAAGTATAGTCATGATTTTTTCCATGAATCTGTCTATTCAGCAAATAAATAGCAGTTCTGTCTATCAATATGTATGGTCTTGGATTATCAATAATGATTTTTCTTTAGAATTCGGATACTTGATCGATCCACTTACTTCTATTATGTCAATATTAATCACTACTGTTGGAATTATGGTTCTTATTTATAGTGATAATTATATGTCTCATGATCACGGATATTTGAGATTTTTTGCTTATATGAGTTTTTTCAGTACTTCCATGTTGGGATTAGTTACTAGTTCAAATTTGATACAAATTTATATTTTTTGGGAATTAGTTGGAATATGTTCGTATCTATTAATAGGGTTTTGGTTCACACGACCTGTTGCAGCAAAGGCTTGTCAAAAAGCGTTTGTAACTAATCGTGTGGGCGATTTTGGTTTATTATTAGGTATTTTAGGGTTTTATTGGGTAACGGGGAGTTTCGAATTTCGTGATTTATTCCAAATATTCAATAACTTGATTTATAATAATGAAGTAAATTTTTTATTTGTTACTTTGTGTGCTGTTCTATTATTTGCTGGTGCCATTGCTAAATCTGCGCAATTTCCTCTTCATGTATGGTTACCTGATGCAATGGAAGGGCCGACTCCTATTTCCGCTCTTATACATGCTGCTACCATGGTAGCAGCGGGAATTTTTCTTGTAGCTCGACTTATGCCTCTTTTCATAGTCATACCCCACATAATGAATTTTATCTCTTTGATAGGGATAATAACAGTTTTTTTAGGAGCCACTTTGGCTCTTGCTCAAAAAGATATTAAGAGGGGTTTAGCCTATTCCACAA